ATGACTCCAATTAGGGATTTTTTGGGTCCTTTAGGTACTATTGTGCCTAAAATAGTAAATTTTCGTTCATCTTACTATTTAAGAACTTATAATCAAGTCTTTTTAAAGAAATATTTTTTACTTGAAAAAAGATCTCAACAGGCTTTCCAAGTGCTTGAAGCACTTCCATTTCAATACTTTTTCCTAGATGAAAATAGTAGGATTTATAATCCCGATCCATGCAGTAACATCATTTGGAATTCATTCCATTTGAATTGGTGTTTTCTGCATCACGATTCTTGTGAAGAGGCATGGACAATAATTAGCCTTGGACAATTCCTTTGTGAAAATGTATGTCTATTGAAATACGGATCACACATAAAAAAATCTGGTCAAATTTTCATTGTTCATGTTGACTCTTTAGTTATAAGATCAGCTAAGCCCTATTTGGTCACTCCAGGAGCAACTGTCCATGGCCATTATGGGGAAACCTTTTATGAAGGAGATACATTAATTACATTTCTATATGAAAAATCGAGATCTGGTGACATAACGCAAGGTCTTCCAAAAGTGGAACAAATCTTAGAAGTTCGTTCAATTGATTCAATATCGATGAACCTCGAAAGAAGAGTTGAAGGTTGGGACGAACGTATCCGAAGGATTCTTGGGATCCCCTGGGGATTCTTGATTGGAGCTGAACTAACCATAGCCCAAAGTCGTATCTCTTTGGTTAATAAGATCCAAAAGGTTTATCGATCCCAGGGGGTACAGATCCATAATAGACATATAGAGATTATTGTACGTCAAGTAACATCAAGAGTTTTGGTTTCAGAAGATGGAATGTCTAATGTTTTTTTACCTGGGGAATTTATTGGATTGTTGCGAGCAGAGCGAGCAGGGCGCGTTTTGGACGAAGCGATCTGTTATCGGGCAATCTTATTGGGAATAACGAAGTCATCTCTGAATACTCAAAGTTTCATATCCGAAGCGAGTTTTCAAGAAACTGCTCGAGTTTTAGCAAAAGCTGCTCTACGAGGTCGTATTGATTGGTTGAAAGGCCTGAAAGAGAACGTTGTTCTGGGGGGGATTATACCGGTTGGTACCGGATTCAAAAAATTAGTACATCGTTCAAAGCAAGACAAAAACATTCATTTGAAAATCAAAAGGAAGAATCTATTCGAGTTGGAAATGAAAGATCTTTTGTTACACCATAGAGAATTATTTTGTTCTTGTGACCCAAACACTTTCCACGAGACATCAGATCCTTAATGTAATTTACTAATTCCTAAAAAGAGGTTCATTCTTTTTACTTTAACTCTCTGGTCCGATTATGGATTTTGTAATCAATGAAATAAAAAAGAAAGAATGAAATTCATGGTTTGGGTCGTAGATCAATGGTCAATCCTGGTAGAAGGTTCCGTCGGAACAATTATTTATTTCACAGGGTACTGAATCTCTTTGAAAAAAAAAAGAAAAATAGAAAGTGTGGGAAAATGGGAAGACGATATTGGAACATCAATTTGGAAGAAATGATGGAAGCAGGAGTTCATTTTGGTCATGGTACTAATAAATGGAATCCTAGAATGGCTCCTTACATCTCTACAAAACGTAAAGGTATTCATATTACAAATCTTACTATAACTGCTCGTTTTTTATCAGAAGCCTGCGATTTAGTTTTTGATGCAGCAAGTAGGGGAAAAAAATTCTTAATTGTTGGCACCAAAAAGAAAGCAGCGGATTTAGTAGCATCAGCAGCAATAAGGGCTCGATGTCATTATGTTAATAAAAAATGGCTTGGTGGTATGTTAACGAATTGGTCTACTACAGAAACAAGACTTCAGAAGTTCAGGGACTTAAGAGCAGAACAAAAGATGGGGAAACTCAATCGTCTCCCCAAAGGAGATGCAGCAATGTTGAAGAGAAAGTTATCTACCTTGCAAACATATCTGGGTGGGATCAAATATATGACGGGATTGCCCGATATTGTAATTATCGTTGATCAGCAAGAAGAATATACGGTTCTTCGAGAATGTTTCATTTTGGGTATTCCGACGATTTGTTTAATCGATACAAATTGTGACCCAGATCTTGCAGATATTTCTATTCCGGCCAACGATGATGCTATAGCTTCGATTCGATTGATTCTTACCAAATTAGTATCTGCAATTTGTGAGGGCCGTTCTAGTTATATAAAAAATGGTTGATTATCTTATCATTAATATCATTAAGAAGAATAAAGAAGAAGATTAGTTTGTTTTTGGTGAACTCTCTTTGATTGTTACTATTTTGGTTTACATCTTTTGGAGTTTGAACTATGTTTTGAATATTGAATAATATTTAAAACATAAAATGATTGGTATTTTTTTATGTGATTTCTCAGTATCCGAAATATACGATTCAGAACTTAAATTCATTAATGAACATAGATGAATTGATAAAGAGATGGTTGAATCAAAATAATTACTTTTTTGAAGTTTGATTTCTTTTAGAGGACAATATGAATGTTATACCATGTTCCATTAAAACACTCAAAGGGTTATACGATATATCAGGTGTAGAAGTAGGCCAACATTTATATTGGCAAATAGGAGGTTTACAAATTCATGCCCAAGTACTTATCACTTCTTGGGTTGTAATTGCTATCTTATTAGGTTCAGTCATCATAGCTGTTCGGAATCCGCAAACCATTCCGACTAACGGTCAGAATTTCTTCGAATATGTCCTTGAATTTATTCAAGACTTGAGCAAAACTCAAATTGGAGAGGAGTATGGTCCTTGGGTTCCATTTATAGGAACGATGTTCCTATTTATTTTTGTTTCTAACTGGTCAGGTGCTCTTTTACCTTGGAAAATCATAAAGTTACCTCATGGGGAGTTAGCTGCGCCCACGAATGATATAAATACTACTGTTGCTTTAGCTTTACCCACGTCAGTGGCATATTTCTATGCGGGTCTTAGCAAAAAAGGATTGGGATATTTCGGGAAATACATTCAACCAACTCCAATACTTTTACCAATTAATATTCTAGAAGATTTCACAAAACCTTTATCTCTTAGTTTTCGACTTTTCGGGAATATATTGGCTGATGAATTAGTGGTTGTTGTTCTTGTTTCTTTAGTGCCTTCAGTAGTTCCTATACCTGTCATGTTTCTTGGATTATTTACAAGTGGTATTCAAGCTCTTATTTTTGCAACTTTGGCTGCGGCTTATATAGGTGAATCCATGGAGGGTCATCATTGACTAACTTTTGAAATAGTCTTTTTTTAAGCTTATCCCAATTCAAGCAATACGGGGGTTCAATATAATCCACTGGGTTGGAGAAGAAAATGCAAATAGCTACATTTATGTATATATGAAGAAAGATAGATGATATTGCATAAATGGGAAGAGAAAGAAGGGTTGGGGATCTTACTACATATATGTATATGTGATGTCTATGAGTATCAATCCTTGTGCATGTTTTGAAGAATGGTTCCAGAATAGGATTTATTAAAATAAGAGAATAAAAAGTGCAGGTGATTTACGTTATGGAATAATAAAAGTAGATGCTATTTACTAGTGAAATAGTAATTATCCCTATCTCTTTTTTTCTAGCCAACTGCATTTATATGGATTCCCATATCAGTCCTTTTTCTATTTTGTCTGTGATTGTGAATTGAATCAAAGAGAAAGAATAGAATATTTTCTAAACAAGGAAACGGAAACGCAATGACTAAAACCGTATACATATCTATTTACATAAGGTAGAAAGGAAAAACGAACGGTATATCAAAGTAGTTCTGACAATTCAGTAATATTCTGAATTCCATTTGGAGTTTTTAGCTACTTCGACCCGATATATTTTAGTGATAAAGATCAAAAAAGAAAAAATAAGTGTAGTAAGTGTAGTAAATTAAATAGTAAAAGTAGAAGTAGAAAAAGAAGTAGATTAAGTACTAATTCATCGGTTGGTTGTATCATTAACCATTTCTTTTTTTGGTGCGAGGAACTTACCATGAATCCACTTATTTCTGCTGCTTCTGTTATTGCTGCTGGATTGGCTGTAGGGCTTGCTTCTATCGGACCTGGGGTTGGTCAAGGTACTGCTGCGGGCCAAGCCGTAGAAGGTATTGCGAGACAACCAGAAGCAGAGGGTAAAATACGAGGTACTTTATTGCTTAGTCTGGCTTTTATGGAAGCTTTAACAATTTATGGACTGGTCGTGGCATTAGCTCTTTTATTTGCAAATCCTTTTGTTTAATGTTTCATTTCATCGTAGAATAAAAACATAACCATAACTAATAAATTTGAGAATTCTCAAATTCCATTAAGAATAATAAGCGGAGTGATAGAAAAAGAACTCTGTTCTTTGTTAGTCCTATCTATAAGGGGAGAGCCTATGAAAAATCTAACCGATTCTTTTGTTTCCGTGGGGCACTGGTCATCCGCTGGGAGTTTCGAGTTTAATACCGATATTTTAGCAACAAATCCAATAAATCTAAGCGTAGTGCTGGGTGTATTGATTTTTTTTGGAAAGGGAGTGTGTGCGAGTTGTGTATTTCAAGAATAGGTTGGATTTCACCGGCTGCACTTTCTTTATATTTATGTATTCTTTTTTATAGCAGAAATAGGAACAAAGCGTGCACAATCTCGACGAATTACTTCTGAATTGGATTTCATTCAGAAATCCTATGTAAGAACCATAGCATTTCGTGACTAATTGGTAAATGAACTTTGATTCTCTTCTCTATCAACCAATAATGTTGAGGTCTTTTACATGGTTAAAGATGAATTGTTTGAAGTCCAGGCACAGCATAGCATGGTACTCTTTCTACCGCTACGTTAGTACCAAAAAGGTTTAAAAATGAGAAAAAGAAAAAAGGAAGAATTGGGAATTTATTCGATGTAGAACACTCATATGGATAAAATTATTTGAACCATTAACTGGAAAGATGGGTATCTTCCCCCCTTTTTTATCCACTGCCGAATCGACGACCTATGTATTGTATTTGTATAAAATAGTTGTATAAAAAAGAGAATT